TGGATTTGGAAAAGTGCTGATTTTCAAGAACGGGAATCTTATGATATGTTGGGAATCTCTTATGAGAACCACCCACGCCTGAAACGTATCTTGATGCCTGAAAGTTGGATAGGCTGGCCCCTACGTAAGGATTATATTACCCCCAATTTCTATGAAATACAAGATGCTTATTGAACGATAATAAACTTATCTTTTCTTTACTTCTAAAACTCCAGGTATTCAAGGAGTCTTTTTACGTTTTGTTCTAAATGAAACAGAGTAACCGAACTCTAATTCGTATTATGAATGGGCTAATTTAATAAGGATTAGGGGCTTCATTGATATTCCCCAATTTGGAAGATATCTATTTCGGATGAGTAGAGCCAATAGGATGAATAAAAAAAGAGTTCTGGACCATGCATGAACTTTGTACCGCGCACGTCAGTCACTTAGATGGGCCCTGGAAAGTCGCGTAGAAGGGAGTGAAGAAATAAAACATGAAAGAAAATAGGAAATTCGGAAACGAAAGGAATCGGATTTTCTTTGGACTGTATCTGAAACGAATCCTGTCTATTTCTATCCTTCAACCCCCCTCCCTAGACTAGACTTTTGGGTTTTCATCCAACCCAAGCCAACTAACCTCAGATATGTATGAGGTATTAACATTCTTTTTGAGTGGGAAGAGGTACAGTATAAACAAACAAATCAAACAAAGAAGAGGTAATAGAACTTCATTCTATTCTTTACCTTACTTAACCTTACTTACCCATATATTCCTTACCATTCACATAAATAAAGAGGATATCCATTTCTATATCTAGGTGGAATAAGTATGTATCGCGGTCTAGACGATTAAGAAATGTGGATCGGTATCCATATCGATTCATTTGGATGAATCTCCTTTTGAGACATTAACCCCGTGTCAGGAACCAGATTTGAACTGGTGACACGAGGATTTTCAGTCCTCTGCTCTACCTGCTGAGCTATCCCGACCAGCCTCGATGCATCATCCCGCGAGAGGAAGAGGGCTTGAGTCTATGTCAATGAAATTAAAGAGACTTAAAAAAGATTACAAAGGCTCACCTAGGCCCTGGAATTCCCCGGCCCTTAAAAAAGAAGACTTTGTATAAGAGTAATGATATGACTGTGAATGATTCAATAGTGGAGATTCCTTGCCCATTCATTATCTGTTCATTTGTACGAATGTACGTAAATCATATCTATCACAAAACCCGCGATAAGAGAGAAACATTTCTGGTCGGATCCGTTTGTGAAAGAGTAGAGTGAATGAGAAACATAACGAATTTGGAAGAACTGACAAAAAAGAGGATAAATAGTTAGGGGGGGGGGGGATGGGCCTTTTTCTTGGGGATAGTGTTGGGGATAGAGGGACTTGAACCCTCACGATTTATAAAGTCGACGGATTTTCCTCTTACTATCAATTTCATTGTTGTCTGTATTGACATGTAGAACGGGACTCTATCTTTATTCTCGTCCGATTAATCGGTTCTTCAAAAGATCTATTAGACTCGGGAATGAAGGATTTGATCTCTGAATATTCGATTCTTCCTTCAACTTGGAATCAATTCACAATCCTTCTATTCTGAAATTTTTCAGAAAAAAAAAAAATACCGATTCGAGTCGTGATTAATCGTTTGGTGTTTCAGTATGTATACGTACGTATACAAGGTCATCCTTTCTGTCGTTTGGATAGAAGGAAAGAATTCCCTTACCGATGCAGTCAACTCTATTTGTTAGAACAGCTTCCGTTGAGTCTCTGCACCTATCCCTTTTTTGATTCTCGCTTTCTGAACCTTGTTTTCTGAACACAGGATTTGGCTCAGGATTGCCCATTTTTAATTCCGGGGTTTCTCTGAGTTTGGAAGTTCTCACTTAGTAGGTTTCCATACCAAGGCTCAATCCAATCAAGTCCGTAGCGTCTACCAATTCCGCCATATCCCCGCCGAGATCTCATTGTGGTCTCCCCCTCCTTCATTTATGTTGGAACCATTGAATTCATCAGAGACTGATTTCTATAGCAAATCCGTGTCTGCTTCTATTTCTTACCCATCTTCTTTCATCTCTGTCGGGGAACCTGGTCCAATCGGAAACGATTCTATCGTTGATGTACCCCCCATTCAATATGGATGGAAATATCCCAATATACATGTCTCTCCCCCTCTCATTTTCCTGCTCGATTTGGAATACTGGAACGGTGGATTTTCATTCTTCTTTTTTTTGTTCTATCTCCCCTCTTTCCGAATGAAATCGCGGGAAGATCTCATTATGATCTGGGTGGTATCTTATCCTTTCCCGAGGACGATCCGCTATAATTCGAATAGAATCTGCTAGAACAAATTCTAACTAATAGAGTTAGAATCTAATATTTTCTTTTTTGAATTCAATTCCAAAGGAAAGAAATTTGAAATTCAATCAAAGAAAAGAAATAGAAATTTCTAATACTACTTACTATATTCTATATTACTATATTCTATAGTATCTATAGTACTATAATTCTATAGTATATTCTAATATATTCTAATATAAATAAAAATATAAATAAAATAATATAAGTAAAATAAGTAAATAAATATATTCTATTCTAATATTCTAAATAGAATATACAATATACATAGTAGAATAAGAATTTCTTCCATAAATTCTAAATTTACCTATAATAATGAGAATTCATAGACCACCAATAATAAGTCACTCTTCCGTTAAGAATTTTCAATATCTTAGCTTATCTATTCTAATTCTATAGAATAGAAGCCAAATTCTCTATCTATAGCTTCTCCATCTCTATAAATAGAGATAGGTATTCCGTATATAGATATTCCCTCTCATCCACCCTTAAATAGATATTCTAGATATACACTCGGCTATATAATTATGATATAATAACTCTTTGAATTTCATAGAATTCTATGAAATTCATATGAATTGACTATTCATAGTTTCTATTAATAGTTCATAGTTATTTATAGTTAATATTTATGGTTTATAGTCGTTAAGCTACTACTACTAGTAGTTTAGTTAATAATGAATTCTTAATATTAAGAATTCATATTAAGAATTAATGAATAATCTAAAGTATAGAATCATTAATTCTAGTAAAGGTCAGGTCCCGGTCCCGGCAGTTTACCGAATTCCTATGCACTGTTTCTGCTATGTGAGCCCGCTTAGCTCAGAGGTTAGAGCATCGCATTTGTAATGCGACGGTCATCGGTTCGACTCCGATAGCCGGCTTTCTCTATTTGTCCAATTTTTTCTACGATTGAAAGTGTTTCCTTGAGATCAAGGAATCTTGAAAAGACTCCTATCCTTTTTCTTTTACAAGATCCCCGATCTATTATGCCCGGGAACTTCCGACTATGAATAAAAAACGGCTTGGGGCAGTTAAAACTCTACAGAACAAATCAGGAAAAGGACCTCTAACTTCCTAATGCCTAATATTACATATGTATATACATATATAAAGCAACCCAGATATTGATCCAACCCATCTCATTCTTCTTTGTAGTACTTCACTTCAGTAGATTTATCTTCGTTTATCGTTTAGTTCAGCCCGAATCTAGGTTATTCTATGAAATCAAATTTCAAAAAAAAAGGAGTCTTTATGTCTCGTTACCGAGGACCTCGTTTCAAAAAAATACGTCGTCTGGGGGCTTTACCGGGACTAACTAGTAAAAGGCCTAGACCTGGGGGTTCTCTTAGAAGAAAGAAATCGCGTTTCAGAAAAAAATCTCAATATCGTATTCGTCTAGAAGAAAAACAAAAATTGCGTTTTCATTATGGTCTGACAGAGCGACAATTGCTTAGATATGTTCATATCGCTGGAAAAACTAAAGGGTCAACGGGTCAGGTTTTACTACAACTACTTGAGATGCGTTTGGATAACATCCTTTTTCGATTAGGTATGGCTTCGACCATTCCCGGGGCCAGGCAATTAGTTAACCATAGACATATTTTAGTTAATGGTCGTATAGTAGATATCCCCAGTTATCGCTGCAAACCCCGAGATATTATTACTACGAGGGATAAACAAAGATCCCGAGCTCTGATTCAAAATCATATCGATTCATCCCCCCGCAAGAACAAGAAATGGGTAAACCATTTGACCTTTCGCCCATCCCAATATAAAGGATTAGTAAAACGAATAATAGATAGGAAATGGGTCGGTTTGAAAATCAAAGAGTTACGAGTCGTAGAATATTATTCCCGTCAGACCTAAACCTAACTAAAATAACATAGCTTCGGACAATTTTGTCCTCCCTTTTTTCGCCAAAGTCAAGTAAATAAAGAAGGGGTTTGATCCGGATTTTTCTCCCATTCACGTATCACAAACGGGTCGGTGGTGAGATTTTCATCCCTTTCTACTCTTTACGGTATTGGTATTTTCGTACCCCAGTAATTAGGAAAAATCTCTATCAAATAGGGGTCTTACTCTCGGAATAATGGTATCAATAATTGTCATTTGATTTAATACATTGCGGTTGGTAACCCCGGTGAATTAGGTGAAGGTACGGAAAGAGAGGGATTCGAACCCTCGGTAAACAAAAGTCTACATAGCAGTTCCAATGCTACGCCTTGAACCACTCGGCCATCTCTCCTACAGAATCTTAGGATTCTTTCCCAGAAATCGGGCGAATATCGAATCGTTCATATTACTCCAATACAGGTGACCGGGCAATGAAATTCTCAATAGAAAACTTTTCTTCAAAGCAAAGAAAGGCCTTCCTTCGCTTGAAGACTCGAGGGATAAAAAAACTTCTTGAGTTCTCAGAATCTGTAAGAAAAATTCCTTTATTCCTCAACCTCGAGAAATATAGTAGTAATATATATAAATATAGTAGTAATAAAGGAAGGGTATACTGCTCCGTTGGAATGAAATCCAATAGGAATAGGATTCAAATATTTCCTATCTATCCCTGCCCAAAAGGGACAATTTGGGCAGAAGGTCCACATTTTTTTTGAATGCGTCTGTTTTTATGTGATTTCGTACTGTACAACTCCTTTGT